GGGCGGGTAGTCTTCTACCTATATTATACCGACGTGGAACCATGTGAGGATAGTGGCAATGGAAGACCTCATCTTCCCGTGCCACGCCGCCCCATGCGCCATCTGGCAAGTCGGGCAACTAGGCGGCCTAGGTTGCTCGAGCCCCCAACTCCACTCCAACCGTTGAGTCGGTATAATATAGGTAGTAGAACAGACGGGAACGCGCTTGAGCGTATCCAGCTCCCGGGCGCAGCAGATACAGAATCAATTGAGTAGCGGGGTTGACCATTCACTCGGAACACCGAAAGCGTATCACCCGAGCACCACCAACTCCATTCCAGCAGCTCTGCCATCTACCATATCCTACCGGGTTCATATCATATCATATCATAGTAGTACGACCGATCGATCGACTGGGCGACATAGGCATGATAGGTACCTTGTGCAGTGGGGGACAGGTACTCTTCTAATAGTGGACTTCTTGAGCCCCATGGCAAAAAAGGGTTTGTTGGCTGAGATGGTCGATCAAATCACTATTCGAATAGAGCTGGCTTCGCCCACACCCGGTTGCTACTCGATGCCCTCCATTGCTCCGCCCACTCCACTTCGAGTTCTTTATCCTTATCAGTATCGCGCATACCCGACAATCTAGACCTTGAGGACACTATTAGATTAGATATAGTGTGGTATTGGCGTTCTACGCTGTACGATTTGACGTTCCAGTATCGTTGCCCCCTTTGTGAAACCGCTGAGATATCCCATAATGGCACAAGCCATTGGCCCCTCCGGCATTGAGCTACGCCTAGTTGGAGTGGAAAGGTAATATTTTTTTTCTAGGTGTGATAGATGCCCCATCCTCCCTTGGCCGCTCGGGCTATGGCTTCTCCGTATATAGTCTAGTTGGCCGTACCACCTCGATTCCCACTGACCGTACCGTTCGAGACCATTCCACTAACTACTACTTGTTTTGTTTTGTTTTGACAAAACAAAACAAGTAGTAGCTAGTCAGTCAAGTTACAATGAATCATATGACATGTGCGCATGAGAGTGGAAGGAAGCCGCATGGGGTTGGACTTATAAGGATAAATAACTAATGGTGCTGGCGGTGTGGTTTGGACTAGCCGGCAGGTACTGGGTGAGGTTCCCGGGCCAAAGCGTAAAGGCATGATTTGTTCCACAAAGCTCACTGCACTGACCATAGTATACTCCACCGCGTAGTATAAACGTGCTCAGTTGATTTAAACGCCCCGGTACTGCATCACATTTCAAGCCGGAGGAAGGCACAGCCCAACTATGAGGGACATCAGCTGCTGTGACTAGAATACGGATATGCGTTTTTGCTGGTAGGACGACTCGATTGTCTACTTCTAAGATACGTGATTGCCCCATTGCTGGATCGGATTCTGGAATCGGATAACTATCAAAAGTGAGAGCCTTGTCCGTTCCGTCGAAACAGTCCGAATACTCATAAGGGTGGAAAACCAACCCCAAACTGTACTGGCAGCATTGAACCGCATACAGCTCTCCCAGCCGCCTATGAACCACCACTACGGCCATCTCCATTCCAACGAACCATCGATTCCATTGTTTCAACCCCATCCAAGAATGCTGAACTATATAGAGAGAGTACCTGTTGCACGCACACCACTCACCTGGTCTCTTTGGAATGTCATGAGGTACCACCACCGGCCGATAGGTGCCCAATCGTTGAGCCATCGTCGTAGCTGCCAGTCAACCCTGTCCCAAAGTCGTACCGTGGCTCGAGTCCATTCCATCTGGAAAACCACGCTCACTCCATCAATCTCCGTACAACAAAAAAAACCTTGCTTCTGAATCGAATCGTTCCCGCTGCTCTTCACCGGTACCCGGGAACTCTGAACTGGCCATCTCATGTATTCTCATAATATAGTGATCCCAGGTACTCTTCCTATATAGTTTAGATTAGAGTACTGGATCGCATGTCCGGTCCCGGCCGGCGGTGTACGTAGTTGCTTCCTGACCCTCCGACCCCAGTAGCGTTCCAGTGGTATCATCCTATATCGGTCTCTATTCCAACCCCACCAACTCCATGCCATCCATACAGTACGTGACCGATTGACCTCGGTATCATCCTATATCGGTGTCAAAAGCCAATACCACCCAATCAATAAGAGTAGTAGGGGTGCCTTAGTACTCTACTCTAAGAGTGCCACTTCCCCAATGGTATCAACTAGGTCACCATCTTGAACCCCATCAACCCCATTCGGATCGTGGTGGTGCCAAGCCTAGCATTGCCGATCTCGCACCATCTCCTTTGCGGGTACAGGATTCGAACCTGCAGTCGTTCAGGTCATGAGCCTGAGGAGTCTAGCCAATTCCTCCAACCCGCTTCCGTCGCTCTATTGTCATTGAAATGGTGCCCATTGATTTGCCAAACACCTTGGTGATTCGAGGTATCATCGTTGTCATCTGCCCCCCAACAACTGCAATGCCAACTGCACCACTCGGTATATAATCTAGATAGTGTATAATCTAGCCAGGTACTATTCTATATAGTCTATAGGCGGACCACTATAGGCACCACTATAGGCACCTTTTTTGGTGCCTATAGTGGTCCGACTATATTATACCGAGATTGGCCTTCTGAAACCATCCATGCCATACCTTCCATCAACCCCAGCCCGACGCGTAGTAGTCATAGTGGCCATCTGTCCATTTGTGCCAAGCGATCCATGAAACCGTACCCCCAATCAACCACCATCTTAAAGAAGAGGAATGCCTAGGATGGCATGGGCATATGCGGCTCGGTATGTATGCATGCTTCACACATTGCTATCGAGGGTGAGTCTTTCGACTGCTTAGCTGCCTGCTGCAGCTGCAGGAAAGCATCTCTTTCTTCACGGGTGGCTCGAACGAATCCGAAACGGAGGAGATAGAGGGGAGCGAGGAGTGAGCAAGCGGAACAACGAGCGGGGACTGACTCCGGAACACAAAGGGCAAGCAACGGAACGAGCTGCATCTCTTTCACCCGATCCATCCGGAAAGCGAGGACCGAAGTGAACGGAGTGAACGAGAGGACGAGGACAACTCAATGGTATTACCTCTATGGATTCACCTTTCTAGTATATAGCATTTTTCCATCTCTGAACACTAAATCGCCTGCGCGTATTGCATTCGCCCGCATATGAATCGTTGCTTCTTTCCCGTTCCCCTTCACACCGTTGCATCATCCAAAGTATTGAGGTTCTGAGGTCCTTGATGACCAAAGTATTGAGACCTGAGTCTTTAGGTGTCTGAGGTCTCAATACTTTGGTCTCAATACTTTGTTTTGGAGCTACGACTTGGCTAGTGCTCGTAGACTAGTACCAAGGGTGAGGTTCTTCCTAGGGCAGGTGTATCCTAGTTCAGTCAGCAGGTGGTATCGCCCTGGCCAAACGATATCGATAGCATCGCAGCACCAATCATAGGTGTGCATTTCAATCGACAACCACGGCAACGGCCTGCACGACCAGTCATACGATTCCAAGACTTTTGTCCGTCCGATAGACCGTTGTTGCCATAGCCCCCGCTGATTCGATCCTCCCCCCATGGCTAAAGGAACCGAACACCTCAATTCGGCTACCTGCTGTTCGCTACCGCATCCTGACCAGCCGCTTGTTGTTGGCTAAATGAGAGGCCTGTTCGCGACCTTGGACCATTGCTGACTTTTAGGTCAGTAGGAAACACAACGATCGTGGTTGGGTTGATCGTCGAGAGATGAGACACAAGATGCCCTTGCCCTTGCTAGGATTGCCTATGGCCCGGTTTCTTGCTAGTGCCAAAAACAAGTCGAGTAGCTGGGACAATACTGAAGGGGACGGTCGAGCGGGTGACGTTTTTTCGACGATTGCCTGACGTGTTCTCAACTCGACCATGCATCTCTTCATATACGATAAAAGGATCAATCAACACGAGTCTAGCATTTTCGTCATGGTAGGTAATAGAAGTAGACCTTTATGGTAGGTAATAGAAGAATAATCTCAAAGATGAGGCCGTCGGTATAATATAGGTAGTAGCACTATTAGAGTAGAGTACTGACGCCGTCTCTCAGCATTCCGAACCTTTCTAAGCTGGTGAAGGAAACAAATTCGGTCGTGCGCAGCGGGAGAAGAAGGAAATTCTTGATTCAAAGCATGCTACCCCAGGTACTCACTAGGATAGGAGTATTGCTCCTTAACCTGACGATATCTACCTATAAGAAAAGGTTCTAAACCCTTATATATTCAGTAGCAGCCCTTTAGGGAGGGTCAGATCTATGAGAACTCGGCTACTGAACCCTATTCGGTTTATAAAGGGTCAGATCCGGGTACTCTTTCTATATAGTCCTGACCCTTTCTAAATAAAGGGTAAGATCTACGGGTACTCTTCCTATATAGTTCACCCGGCTGCTACTGATATAATATATCACTATATATATAGAGTACCTGAGAACCTTCTATTTCTACCTCTCGTTATAGTTGTTCTAGTTCTTTCATTAGCCTTTCCGCTGCTTCCTCCAGTTCTAGTTCTTCTCGGCATAGTCTGATTCTAAGTTCCGAATACCTGTTACTTTCTTTGTTATATATTGTGAGTGGTAATGCCGCATAGTCTAATTCGTCTTTAGCTTTATGTCTCCATATTTCTACCTTTACATCTTCGTTATCGCTCTTCCCCTCATACGATGATAGAGGGGGTTGGGTTCCCGAGCTTGCTGCGCTAGGAGAAGAGAAGCATAGGACTGATTCTCATGAGAGCATCTCTTTTCGCATACCTATATACGCAATATGAAAACTGCACCTCTCTTTCCTCGGAACTGAAATAGCTGCCCTAGTCGCTTAGCTACAGGAGCTAATAGCAAGAGAGGGATAGATAGAAGGGCTTATAAGGAGGACTATAGAGCTTCTTATCGAGACTTCTTACAGGACGTAGTAACTACCCATATCATAAAACTCTAACTGGACTTAGACAAGGGAAAAAGCACCTTCCTTCATCCTTCATCCGCTTGCAGGCAAGTAAATAGGACTGACCTTGGCTTACAGGAACTAAAGGAAGATAGAACTAGGAATAGAAGACGATAAGACGATCTTTAGCAGACGATCTTTTTCAAATGATGATCATCTTATTATTTCTTTTCTGTTATTGGAATCTCTGTGTGGGAGAGTGTGAAATAGGCTCGCTAGTCGATATCTGATAATAGGAGCATATCGGGAGGGACTCCATTGAGATTCTATTGCCAGTTCCGTGTAGAAAAAGATAGAGGTTAAGGCATCTCACAATCAAGTCATAGTCATAAAAGAGGTTAGATCTAAGCAAGGTCTAGGAACAAACTACCAAAGAAGAAGCTTGGCGTAAGTGAACAGAGTGACAGAGCGCAGAGAGAGGAGGGGATCCGAGTGTGCTTGTAGCGAATTCTGTAATCTGTAACCCAGCACCACGTAGGACTACCGACGTAGGTAGCTAGTAGTTTAAGGTGGGGGTTCGGGCTTCCCGTATTGAGGTCATCGATCGACAGGGTGCTACTCCGGGCTTCGAGCCCCTTTCGTCATCGTCCATTTGTGAAGGCATCAAGGGCCCTCTATGTTTGTGAGTTTGCCTGCCCTATCCTAGGATCCCTGGAGCGAGGTAGCTAGGAGGAGAGGAATTATTAAACCTAGTACTGACTCTCGTCTGGAATGGGAGGACGGGTTGAAGAAGTCCTTATGGAGCTGGGAGCCCAGTTAAGTCAGATTATTCCCTGGAACAAACCACCTCCATAGGGAAGGGAAGGCAAAGCAAACTCACTTGGGAAGTTGGGACCTTGGGGAGCTCATTGGTTTAGCATCCACTTCAGACCTTTTGATAGCAGACCTTTCGTTACATCTATCGACATTAAGATAAAATAAAGGCTGGAATTGGGCAATTGTCATCAATCAATATCTAAGAGACCTGCGCCAGCGCTAAGGTATGCCTAGAAATCCACTTGCTTCAATCTGATCTACGACCAGGCTACATGCGCCTAGCTACCTGTCTTGAGATAGCTCGATAGAATTGATCTACGACCTTGCTCTATCCCTACAGGGAACAACAAGGAAGATGCCCCTAAGGGTGAAACATCCCGAAAGTTCCCTTGCGCCCTATCCGACTACAAGAACAATCCCCGCTCCCAGCTAAGACATTCTCTTCTGGCCTGGCCTTCTCTTCTATAGCTCTCACTCAATAGATCTGATTTGTTTCATTCATTCCTATCTCCTTCGGACCCTAGAAAGGGGAGCTACTATCAAGAGCTGGCTAGATCGAATTCAATGTTGCTCTAAACCTACAGGTTACGCTCGTACCTATATAAAGGATCACCTCGTCAAGTGATTGATGACTCAACCTTGAGTAATCCAGCAGCAGTAGCTAACTGACAACACGAAGTGCCATATCCCTATTTAGGAAGAGGAAACCCTCCTATCCCTTCCCTCTTTACCAGCCAGACGAGCTAATTGGTTATTAGCCGGCCTAGCTTCCTCTAAATGAAAGTGAACAACAGGACGGGACGATAGGACTAAGAGAAGAAGCTCAGACATAAGAGTCCGATAGAGGATGAGGATATAGTAACACAAGACGATCGAATGATATGAACATCACTAGGAGAATCATTGAAGAGGCACTTGAAGATGCGCTTCTTGATTAGATGAGCTAACGTAAGAAAAACCTGACCTTAGGAAGGAATAAAGTCAGGACTTGACCCATCTATCTCTCTAGATAGAAGGACAGAGGCAATGAGAATGGTTCAATCGCAAGGGAAAAGCAAGAAGGATAACTACTCTGCTACTCTTTGATATCTATCCTCACCTAGCGGATTACAGGAACAACCCTCTAATACATTCCGTTCTGTCCTATCTTGATCTAAACCTACAGTCAAGTAGCAAGAAAGAGCACAGGCTTGGGATAAAAACCTCGCTATCAATCAATAGAAGAAAGAAGCTACTTGAAGGCAGGACTGTCAGAGGGATGATACCTACCTATTACAATCCTCACTAGATGAGGGAGGGAATCAAAAAGGCAAAAGGCTGCCTACTATCCGGACTGGACTCACTCAGGACTTCCATCTAGAGATATAGAATAGAAAGGAAAGGGCAAAGTCTGACTCTATTACTTACTAAAGGCAGGAAGAGAGGACTTCTTATCCCCGCTCTGCCCTTGGGGGAGGAAGCCCAATCACCCCTGGCTTGCTTATTCAACTCCCAAAAAGAACAACTTAAACGGATTCTCCTCAAATTTCATTCATATGTAGGATGCTAAATAGTAGTCCTCGTAAGAAAGAGAGAAGTAAAGAGGCTAGAAGTAAAGAAGGGCATCTTACAAAGGACTTCATGCTCTCGGAGAATAGGTTAGCCCTGTTGAGCCACTGACAGACTCTTTATCCTCCTCTCTTCATACAATATATTCTACACAGCAACAGCGGCAATGCATATTGAGGAAGATAGGTTGCATCTCTTTCTAGAATAGATACAGTAAGGAAGGTTTAAGCTACATCCTAAAGGTAAGAAATAGATTCTTCTCCTTTCGCCTAGCATCCGCTTGCTGGAACAACCAGCTTGCTAGATAGAATTCGTTCTAATTCATTCTATCTTGATCTAAACCTACAGGAGCTACGTGCCCCAGGGGAAAGTCCTAACCCTAAGAAGGAAGACAGCTACAATCTCATTAGTTATTCTCTGTCCTTATCCCTTCTCAACTTCAAGGAAGAACAAGGAAAGAAAAAGAGCATTCCTCTAGCTCCTAAGCTCTTCGAATAGCTAACAGATAGAATACAGTCTTATCTAGCCTAGCGTGCTATAAACCTGAGGAAGGAGCAAGTCTCAGGTATTTGATTCCCGAACCTACCGGAGTGACATACCACTGCCAAGAAAGAACAACAGAAACCTCATACAGTCTAATCTGCCCTTCTCCTCTATAGCTATCACTTGAGAGATCTTATTTGATAGAATCTAGCCTAGCTTGGTATTACCCTTAGACGGAATAGATGAATGGATAGGACGCAGGTTCGGGCCATTTCCCTTCGAAGGATTTGACTTGTGTCACCGTTGCATTATTAGGCGTCTTGCCTCTTTCAAAGAGCAACCCTTAACATTTCATTTATTGTGTTGCATAATTTCCAAACCATTGATTGACTTGTCAAAGTTTCCATTCCTTAGAGGTTTTTATCCCTCTCCTTCGTGGTACCTCACGTTTTCGATAATGGTAACATGACCTCTCTTTAGTGGTAACTTACCGCTTCGGTACTAAGAACTCTCCCATTAGTGGTGGCACTCTCCTTCCACATGAAAGGTTTTAGGCTTTTCGAGACTTTTCTAGAAACATTCATTCAAACACAAGGCACGGCGCCTTTTCGAGATTCGATCCATAGGATAACTTAAACCTTTCGAGGCACAGCACCTTTTTCAAGATCAACCCCTAATTAGGCACGACGCCTTTTTAGTCCAATCTTCAGTAGGCACGGTCCCTTTCCATAGGTGAATCACACCTTAGGAAATCACAATGTCTATCTCCAAAGTCGGGTACAGGGCCCAGCGCCCTTCCCAGTCATGGTCCAGCCCTGTCTATTTTCTAGGATGAAGTCCCCTTAGGATCAGTTTCTCTCTAGGATTAGATCCTTTTTCCGTAGGATGACTTCTTTCCATAAGGTGAACCAGGTCCATTCCAATTCGATAACCAATGCAATATCCCGTACCTATTTCCGGAACATCGTCCGGTGCCAATATTCCTTATTTTTTTTTATATACGTTCGCACGGCAGATAAATGGTTTAACGGTGTTTCTAGCTCGTGAACCTCTAGTTCGTGAACCTAAGGCATGACAGGACTAAGGAAGTATTTCTGACTTAGTACCGTATGTTCTTAGTACCAAACTTCCTGCACTAAATGCGTTTTGATTGAGTAGCAAACTCATCATTACAGCCCCCGCCATGACTGCGAGTGCCTTTTTATTCATCTTTCCTTGCTCTATTGCTAGTGGGTCAAATTGATCTTCCTTTTGAAAGAGATCTGCCACTTGGGTGTGAACGGCTTTCCTATGCGGGTAGACTTCAGCTCATCAGATCAGTGTTGTTCAGTATTCAGGTCTACTGGAGTTGCATTTTCTTTTTTCTTGCCATTGCTATTGATACATATTTAGGCGGAGCAAGCAGAGCAAGGGATGCCTCAAGACGGGTCAACCAATTCTATGGCCAAAGATCTGTATGGTTTGAGATTCCCCGTAAGAACCTGAGAAGTAAGAAACTAGCGGTTAGAGAGCCACGTTCCTCTCTCGGAGTTGAGTTACTCCATTCCTCTCTGTATTTGAGCGCATCTCCTCTTTTGAGGGCTTTCGTGAAAAGTTGTTTGTTGGTATGCCGGATAGAAAGGTTCCGGAAAACTGTAACACCTATGTCTCAGGACAATGAGCTTTCAAAAGACATGTATTCTTAGCGGGGACAACCGCGTAGGCGGCCTTTCTTATAAGTACATCTTTACGTGCGTTTGAGATGTCCGAGCTGTATATTGATCCAACGGATTGGGACGCGAGTTAAGGGGCAAAAATAGCAGTATCAAAAATCATAAGAGAAGCAAGGTCCACTCTTTGTGAAATAAAGGAGAGCAGCCATCCCTTTCTTTATGTAAGGCAGTCAAGCCCTATCTAAGTAAAGCTACGGCTCCTTGGTGGGAATGAAAAGGTGGTACCCCTATCACAACAAGGGTTGACGGACCACTTTTTCCCGGGGGAGGAATCGTTTTTGTAGTCAAAAAGCTTATGCACGTAGTTCGCTGGAAGCTCAGAGTCTTATAGCCCAAAAACAAACGGGAATAGCGGTTTTTTTAGTTCCTTAAGACCTTATTACTAATCTATTTATAGTAAAGCAAGCCTGGCTAACACACAAAAAAGCACCCTTTACTAGACTAGGGGCCTCTCTCTTTGTTTCGATGAAAGCCTCAACGCTCGCGTTCTACGGGGAACTCTTTTGACTATTTACCTTTAAAAGCCGGAAGCAAAGGGCGAAAACTCAAAAACTAGTCTAGTAAAGGGTGCTTGTGTTGTGGTTTTGAGTTCCTTGGCTTGTGTTCTAATAGTCACCACAGAAAGAAAGCGGGGAGCATTCTCTATCAAATAATGATGGAGGGGGTTCATGGTCCCTAGTTCCGTTTGCCGGGCCTGCTTCCCATTCATTCTTTTATAAGGATGCTCTTCGGCTGGTCAGTAGAGTAGTTGGCACACGCTGGTCAATCCAGTACGTACGTCGCTTTCATTCCTAGCTGACCGGCACGGAAAGGCTGTTTAAGTTGCTGTTTACGCGCTTAACTCACTAGGAGAAGAAGTAAGGAAAGATTCCCTCCTTGTCTAAAAGACGAAAAGATGGATGAGCCACTCTCTCCATCCGACTAAGCTTAGCCTTTACCTGGGCACCTTGCCTTCTTTCCTTGCTTTGGTGCTAGCGTATATAAAGTAGTAGACCCCGGCTCCTTTTAGCTTTCTGTGGTATGGCTCTTATAACTCTTAGTAGCTGTTCTCTCCTTCCCTTCCTTATCCTTAAGGAATTGGATATAGAACGGTTAGGAGCATTCGTTAAGATTGGCTTCGGTTGACCTTCTGACTATGGGAATGCTTGAAAAAGCTCTGATTCCAATAAGCTCGTGACCACTCTCAGAGGTAGCTGGGAACAAAAGGAATAAGTGCTCAAAGCTAAGATCAGCTGCTATTGGACTTCTTTCCTTGGCGAGAAGGGTTAGCAGGGAAAGCAGCCTTGTTGATTAAAGTAAAGGACCAGGGGCGCTTTTGTTTTGTTTTGTGGGAATACCCGCCTTTTCATATGGATATCAATGACTAAAGTCTCTTCCCGGCTAAGCCCGAAAGAAAAAGAAAGAGAGTTAGATCCGAGAGTGAATTAGAGACATTATCTCACAGATGAAAGAAAAGAGGTCACTTGTTTAAGTCAAGCAATCGTAGAGACCGAGAAGAGTTTGCAGTGAAAATTTTCCCTCTACAGGCCTCTTAAAGGCAGAACCAAAGAGAGTAGTGAGGGGAGAGGAGTTCAAACCCGACTCAAGGCCTAGTAGATCTCTTCCTGCTACCTTACTGACTTCCCTGGGGGAGGTTGAGTTGAAGAAGCTGTGACAGAACAAGCTGTTACAGAATCAGCAGCTATTGAACCCCGGAAGAAGGACTACTGGTAGTGGTTCGTCTTATCTTATTAGTAGCGGTCAGTGGGAAGAAGACTAGCTCTGGCTTTCAAGCGTGAACCAGGTCTTGGATTCGGCATTGGTTGGGCATGGCATTAGATTAGGAAGGGGCCTAAGCTAAGCCCTGAAATTGGAATGCTTGACTCTTACTCTTTGGGTTTAGGAAGAGAAAAGCACTGTTTAGCTTAGATCCTCTTTGAGATGAAATGCGGAAAAGTCCTAATCAAAGGCGAAAGGCGCCATCCAAGCAAAGTGGGAATACCCAGCAAGATCCGACCAACAATCGAGTTCATACCCGGCTCAAGGCTTTAAAGAAGAAAGCCCAGGCTCAAGGGCCCATCTCTGTCATATTGTCAAGCCAAAGAAGAGAGAAAGCCTAGCCCTTAAAGCAAGCCTGCTTCACCTTCACTTCCTTCCGTACCTGATTCTTAGTCTGCTCTAAAGGCAGCCAGTGACTCGAGGTCTTCTGGAGTGAAATCACTCTCGGGTAATTCCATGGTTCAGCTCTGGTTCAAATGGTATCTGGGGTATATCTCTTATCTGTTGTTCACGAATCCGTTTCAGGTTTTCAGGCATACCCGGTCTTTTCTCTTTCAGTTGCTGCTCCGGGGAAAGAAGTTTCATTGGGGAAGGTGTTCTAGTTGATCACTTAAGCTTTTAGCTTAAAGGACTGATCTTTGCTTGAACTTAGCCCGAGTAAGGCCGACTTCAATAAAGATAACTAGGTGCCAAGCCTTTATATCAAACCATTTCTTTCTCTCTGGGAATCATAGCCTACTTTCGTACCAAAGGGTTGAGACTTTCCTTCTGATCCTAGTTCTTGGCACTGGGAAGAGTCTCTATAACCTATAGGGTAAGGAGCAATAGACGGAATTCGCCCTAGAACCGTTAGGCTAGGCTCATTAGACGTAGACGGAATGAGTCTGGTATGGCTGAAGAATGGTTTCAAGAGGCGATTCATGACTCCAGCATAAAAAACTGCACATGAATCCCGGAGCTGTGGATGATGGAGACAGCTCTAAGATCTTGTTCGTAGTTTCCGTTTCATAAGTTGTACTCAGTGGTTTCGCTGAGAAATGTTTGGGAGAAGGATAGTGCACCATTAGTTGAACCATGTCTCTCGGATCTCTCGGAAGGTTGTGGGGCTATTGTTTCCTTGAGGCATGGGTTGAGCCCTGGTGCGGAGCTCGGTAGTAGTCTGACTTCGGGAAGAGAACGGTCGGAAAGCAGTCAGGAAAGCGCCAAGCAAGGAAAGCCCTCAGCTAAAAGCATGACACCCAGCCCGCAACAGCAAGAAAAGCAGTCCCTACTGCCGCGTCAAGCTAGGCCTGAAACCTTCAAAAGAGAAAAGGAAAGCGCTGTTAACAGCAGGAAGAGCAGTCCGTACCGCAAGCAGTACCATAAGCGGTACCACAAGCCGTACGTTCAGCGATTATTATACGCAAAAAGCTGATGACGGATTGACTAAGGAATGAATATAGTCCCTAAAGACGAGACGGAGTCCCCAAGGACAGCTTTCTTTATAGAAGATGCTGCTAGCGCATTGTACTGGCCATAGGGGACTCAAGCCCTCGTCGATTGAGAGGAATAAGCCCCTCGCCTCACTCGTCAACTGTTATCATGACCTCTCTCATTTATAAGGGGCAAAGCTCGCCGAGATGAGAAAAGAAAGATACAGAGGCGGAGACTAGCTTTCGAGCTTTCTACTCCCAGGCTTCCGTCTAAGAACAGGGGGTGGGGTCGATTTCATCGAAATGAACTGAAATGGGTTAGGCAAACCTTTATCCGACCAAACCGCCCATTCAGGAGTTGGCGCCTTCTTCGATGAAGAAATCTATATACCCTGATTTTTGATTCCTTAGTCACCTTGTCCCCCTCCCTCAGGGACTTATCAACTATGGATGGAGGGAGGCATCCCCTTGCTCCATATCACATCTAGTCTATCCCTCTTTCCTGGAACCTTATAGATGGAATGGATACTCGAAGCTTCATCACTCGCTGTAGAGCAGATATCAGTAGCCGAGCAGATGGGAGAGAAGGAAGGAGAGTCCTTTCCATCTGATCTTTTCCTTCACTCATGAATCCGGTTGGAAAGGAAGGAGTCAATTTCCCAGGTCAGGAGCGTATTTGTATCTTTTGGGCCCCTCTAGAGAGAAAGATTGGTCGGTTGCCAGCCAGAAGGAGATATGGAATGAAATATATCCTATCGATATGAATCCATGCTTCAGAACGGTGATGATAGTGAAAGACGCAAGCGGCGGAAGTTGAATGATTCATGCTATGTTTAGCGGCTTACTGGAACCAATTAACAACTCCGACTTAGCAAGCCAATTCCATGTAGCCGGCCCGAAGAGCCAGAAGCCGTGTCAATAACGGGGGCTACTCTAGCGACGGCAGAAGCCGAGCCGAAGGCCAATGACACTAGCTAACCAACTGAGAGAGATACCACAGCAAATAGAGCGACGGAAGCAGCGTAGGAGCAAGAAGCTACGGCCGTCAAGGAACAAACGGAGGATGGGAGGAGGGAGGTATTAGACCAGAGGAGCAACTGGGCCTCACCTGCTACCTAACCATTCGTTCCACCCCTATTCCCTCTTTTAGCCATTGTTAGCCTCTGGTTCCGGAACCGAACCAGGAGTGAAAAGCAGAAATTCATTCTTCGAGCGCATCCGGCCTTTATTGGGAATCAGTGCTCCGCTGCCAATCGTCTATTGATGCGGATCGACTAAGGAATGGAATCTCTTACATTAGGGTAAGGAATGAATAGAGATAGGATCAAAAGATCCGTCTTCAATACTCTTTGAATATCTCCTATCTGAAATGCGCGACTTCTCCCTGCCGGTCGATCAGGAATACAAGGTGGAGCGGTAGCGACCCTGGTTTGATAGGGGAGACAGATTGACTCTGAAGTCTCCTCCTCCTTCATTCGGTAACTACGAACAGAGGAGATTTTGGTTCTATGCTCCTCTCTCTATCCCATTCCTCCCCGGACAGCGAACCGAAGGGACCTTCAGGAAGCTCCTTGCCGTGGGTGGGGGCATTCCCATATCCTTACCCGCTTTATCGAAAAGGCGGTAATCCCCCTCTAACATAAGGGGCAGTCATCTTTTTTATGTAATAACGATCAATACGGTGCCAACCAAAAACGACGTATTGGAAAGAGGGTCTTATTGAATGCAGGACGGTCCGGTCTCGTCTCCCCCATGTTCGGTTCAGCAGGTTCATCAATTCGATCCACCGGTCGAGCGCCTGAAGCAGCTATTGCTCGAGTACCTACATGATAGCATTCGCTCAGCGAAGGAAAGAGCTCTGCTGACGCTTCCTACCCACTCTATATCCGATTGCAAAACTGCTAAAACCTCTTCCTTCCCAGCGGTCTTCTTTCGATCCCCCGGTCGCGAACTGCACTTCGAAAAGACCCACGGTTCCGGATAGGAGAGCATAGTTCGTCCGTTCGTAATATGATGGCCCCGCCGCTGGCCGGATGACCGAATCGGAGATGCCGCCAGAACGAGTTTTCGTAATGGATAGATGACTGCGATTACTGAAGCGATAACGCGAAGGGTTGGGCTGAGAAAGACGGAATAGTGGCATACATCTATTTGATTCATCGATTTCCCAACATGAGAAAGGGCCAGTTCCTATTCAAGTCGACGTTGACCCTTTATCTGAATCTGAGGGAGGGGAGAGTCAGATTGACCATGGCTGAGAGGGAGGGTGAGTTGCTCAATTGCTCTATTCGAATCGTCGGGAAAGCCTCCTTCACTCCTAACTCATTTGCAGTGTTGCAGCGGGAGTGGAATCGGGAGCAATCGCCGCGGCTATTCGAATTCCTCTTATCCGGAGGTAGGGTCCTCAAGAGCAGTATCTTCAGGCAGGGGGTCTCAGAGGAGGGTAGCTCGTCGGCATTTCTCTCCCCGACCAGCTAGACTAGCTACTGCTATGGATATTGATTCGAGAGAAAGGCATCCGGATAGGAAGGCTTGGAACAATAAAACCCGGAACCGAGAAGGCTTTATTGAATAGCCTAATTAGCCATAGATGGGACTACTCGGCAAGCTCAGCAAGGAGAATAATGCCACTCAACCAGAGGCAGAGAAGCGGAATGGAGAGAAAAAGACAATGAAAAACAGAAGGAAGGTTGATTCGAAGGATCTCCCTTATCCCTTCAAGAAAGCTGGCACACACGGAAAGAGACAAGGATTGAACATGAGTACTGGATTCTTGATCCCCCGATCTTGATATATGAATAGGACGGACGAAGTCAAAGACGAAGAGAGATCATAACAGGCACAAAAGGCCAATTAACAAAGCGAGAGTAGGGATCTCTTCTCTTCAGACGGGGAGGGCTCTTCCAGCACTCTTTCCAGCTAGAAGAAAGCAACAAAGCCAGACAGCAATCAAGAGAGTGGGGCAGTCTCATCCCATGAAAGGTCAGGAAGGACTGCAGCTTTCCCGAGTGGAAGAGGGGAGCTATCCTCAAAGAAGAGAGTTGGAGGTTCCTTAAAAAGGGTTGGTTTGGTTCTATTCAGAATGGGTTTTGCTGGTTATTTCTAGTTGGTCATGGAAATGCCGCGGGGGGGTATGGCGACACGAGTGCCAGGGAGTAGAAGAGCAGCGAAAGTAGTACTACAATAGACGTAGTGGCTGTACCAGCTTCATTGATAGTAATCTTTTATTGCATGATCCCGTTCCCCTTGGGGAGGCGAATAGGAGAGCTAGCAAGGTGTATCATCTCATCTCTTTCAATGTCTCCAAGTCCTCTTTCCGATCCGACCAAGAAGCCTATTGAATACCCTGCAACTGGGTCAAGTGCTTTTCATTTGTTTGCCTCCGACACTAAAGGGATGCCCCCTGGTCCTGCCCTTCGACTAAGAAGCAGAGGCCCCCGAAAGTGGACTCCACCAAGAAAGTCTGTACCACTCAAGGAGGACTTGGAGTGCATTCATTCCGGTTGCTGCTACTTCGGAAGATTGAGAATGGTATCGACTTGCTCCACCTTCCTCGAATTCCTTTATTGATGGCCCAGCATTGCAATAACTCATTGTATCCAGTATTGGCTGGGAGGCGAGCAGAGGATGAATTTGATCGGAACCCTGATTGAGGCTTCTCGTTAGCTTAGCCGGCCAGTAGAACAAGCATTTTGATACGGATGCCGGTGGGCTCGGAAAAAGATAAATCTGGGGCCTCCATTGGTTGACTTGCTCCCATGGCCTCCCCTACCGGTTTCTAGCGCTTGGCTGGGCCAGCATGACATGACTTGGATCTGAGAGTTTAGGTGCATGGGCTTCCATGGCCATTAGAGGCACGAGATTGAGATGAATAGCCAGCACCAGATGAAATTTCTTTTTGGAGTGAGATCGATAGTCGGAAATAGATGGACTGACTTAAGGGCTTGACTTGCGGTTCCAGGCTTAGATGTCCCAGTTCTGCTCTTCCAACTGCTAATGGATGGGGAACGCACAAGGCATTGCTTGGCAGGTGCCTAGCCACTAGGATGGGAAGAAGATGACTCGGGTCCTGTAGTTAGGTAATCTCCTGCTACTGGTAACGGCCGATCGGGACCAAGGAAGTACAGCCTTGAAGCATTTGTTCCCGGGCAAGGGTTGAAATCAAAGTCATTGGCGAGTTCCTCATAGCTTGAATCGTTTGGTTGGCCGGAAGAAGCAGAAGATCCATTTTTTGCAGCAGGAATTATCTCTAGAACCGCAGTAGGAGCATGAGACGGAATAAGTTAGGCATCTGTAGCAAAGGTTTCCTTTGAGGTGATTACCGCTCTTAGCCGTTGCCACGGAAACAGAGGCTGCCCCCAAAGATCATGAAAAAGAGAAGGATGGTCGTAGATCAATACAGGATCGAGAAGAAGGGACTGAACTTGAATGGTTGACGGGGTCGCTATCAAGGTAGAGACATCACCCGTTCATGGGAAACTTCAAACTGATATGATATGAGGATGCCACAACCAAGTTGGCGTGGATCCAAGGTCATTCTAGCAACATTTTATATGTTTATAGGATATCCGCTACATGGAATAGAGTTGACCGAACAAGGGGTCCCACTTGGAGATAAAAAAAAACTATACCTTGCGCGGTTCGAGTGGTCCCGTCATATGCACAAACAGCTGTAGTGAGGAGCAAAGCAAAGCAAGAAGGATCGCTGTACTCAATGTACAAATATGAAATCCTGCACCACTTTCTATCAAGATCCTCTTTATTTAGTAGTGGTCTACAAAGGCCTCTACATACAGGGGTCGAGTATGGGGATAACGAATGTCAAGTCAAAATCATTCTGAGTGAAGGTAATTTGTTGGGGAGAAAATAGACTTCCCGCCATAGCTTGCAAACCCTCAGGTGGAATGGAATTAGGGGCGTTCGCCGCACTAACAACTCTCGGCGGGCGAAGGAACAGGACGAAGCATGCCCGCGCTCGACACATCTATTATTTTACTTTATAGAGTGAGATAGATACCTGTATCTAGTCCCGAATCTTCACTCAAACTATATATCACTTCGAGTGAAAGAGCCAGAAAGCCAGCCCTAACGCACTAAAAGCGCTAGCGTCAACAAAGAGAAGATTTTCAGCAGTTAATTACACTTCGAATGTCAAAAGGGCAGGATGTGGAAATCACTTATATTATCGGATCGGTAGTTCGAGATGGTGTTTGGGTATGATTAGGCAGCCCACTCGGGAAAGGACTTGGCTTCAGCTCCCACACCGGTTAGTAACCGAGATAAGAGTGAAACTAAAGCGGGAAGGAGATCCATTCCATCCCACTTCCAATGCCAAGTCTTAAGCAAAGTTGCATCCATCTTGGGATAAAGCTAGAAAGGTGATAAAGCAAGAATAAGTCAGCCAGGTGATAGAGCGAGTGATAAAGCTCACCCTGTCTCCAGCCTACCTTGGGGTTTTAGAAAGCCTTGTCTTGTCTCCTGCTATCCCTCCCTTGTATGAGTAAGCGGTAGTCGTAGTAGTAATTAATTCCCTAGTTCTGTAGCTATCGGAGGAATCGAAAAAGGCTTGTTGTTGCCTGCAACAAGCTTTGAATTCCCTATGTGTCTTTCCTTAGTCTTTAGTAGGTATCATCCCTCTTACAGTTGAATGCATGATACGCAGTTGAAGGTACTTAGTTAGCTTCACTTCCTTAACTGAGTCTCTCTAAGCTGAAGACCTTAACTTCACTCTTAGCTCTTTAAGGTTCTAAAAGATCTGACACCTTAGGGTCAGGTTCTAAAAGATCTGACCCTTTCTCAACCAAACCGAATAGGGTTCAGTAGCCGAGTTCTAAACCCTTATAGATGAAGTAGCAGCCCTTTCTAAAGGGTCAGGTACCCTGGGTATTTTCGTTCTTGGTCACAAGTACTGACTCTATATAGTCCGGCTCGTGCTATATGACCATGACCCTTGTGATTTGGTGGTGGCGTTCGAGAGGGTGGGATCTCAAGAGCGCCAGATCCACTCAATCACAATCAGCAACACCATTCCACTGAACCACCTGAGAAACGCTCAGGTATTCTTATATATATAGTACCGGCGAGTGGGGAAGCGTCCAGCAGAAACCTTTCGGAAAGCACGCACGCACCACTATACTAGACTAGTAGTAGTATGCCAGAGATGCGGCGATTGGCCTCGAGTATACTCACTCAAACGGCATTGGTGGCGAAGGTGGAACATGTTGGGAAGGGGGGGTAGCATGACTGTTTTGGCCGTCGAAGCGCTGCTTTCCCTTTCCGCTCGGTCCAATGCCAGAGATGAGTTCCTGTAAGCCAAGGTCTCCCCGAGCACCACCTCCACCCGACCTATTCTGATTCTACGGTACTCTTATATATAGTGATAGAATAGTACCTGGATCCACTCCCAGACTGTCTATTATATCATTTCTGACATCTCAACTACCCTGATATTCGACCTTTCTTGACATTCGACCGCACCACGGGTACTCTTATATATAGTTTCCGACCACCATGCTCTTCCAAACCGACCACCCTCAACCCAACCATGACAATGCCATGCCACCAGCCAATCATAGTCGTACTACTACTACTACTAGTCTAGTATAGTACCTCCAACTCCAATTCCAGCACCACCATATCCACCATCGAACCCCCGAACCATCGACTATCATATGAGGCGTCGGTATAATATAGTCGGACCACTATAGGCACCAAAAAAGGTGCCTATAGTGGTCCGCCTATAGACTATATAGAAGAGTACCTGGCTAGATTATACCGATGAACCCGAAACAACCTGCTGCCTTCGGTTTGGCAGATGCATTGGCCCCAAGGTCGACCAGACCATGACTCCGATGCGTTCTCGACCGGTTCCCGTGGTTCCAGTGTCGTTGGCCATCCGACTCATCTGTGTTTGGTTGTATTGGATATGGTGGAATATGGCGGTGTACGTGGTGGTTCGACTCGAGTACCTGAGTGGGGTGGTGGCCCATGAGCTCCGAGCTACCTATTAGCTAGCTGTCCGATTAGTACGAATACGCTTGCTCCATGATAGCTCCCCGATCTCCGCCGCAGGTGAGAGTGCCAAAAGGGATGGTTCACATCTCGCCTATCCGCTCGGGTACTGTTCTTCTACCGAGTCCGAGAACGAGTCCAAGTGGCGTTCCAAGATCCATCCACCAGTGACCACCACCAATAGAGATGATACCAACAACGTAGCTGCACCGTATACCGCCACCCGGGTTCCGGCTCGCAATGGGTTGGCCCCGCGCTCGATTCCAGTCCTCTCGTACTAGGGCGTGTACCTTTCCGTTCTCATGACCCCACGGTAGATAGGAACCGAACTGTCTCACGACGTTCTAAACCCAACTCACGTACCACTGTTTTCAATCGGCGAACAACCGAACCCTTGGGACCAGCTTCCGCCCCAGGAGGTGATGAGTCGACATCGAGGTGCCAAACGAAACCGTCGATCCGAGCTCTTGGGTTTCATCAGCCTGTTATCCCCGGCGTACCTGTGATCCGTTTCGCGAGCGCCCAACCACACGGAACTGCCCGGTTCACTATGGCCGACAGCTCAGATTACCTTTTGAATTGTCTGTCCCTGCTCGAGTTGTGCCATCTTGCAGTCAGGCGTTGAACACCAATACGCGCCCGGTAGAGTTGGGTGTCTTTGGCCATTGCGCACCACCCGTTACTCTTTAGGAGGCATCCGCCCCAGATAAACTACCGAACTCGCTCTGTTCCCAAGACTTGAACTTGAATTGAATGAATAAGCTGATGAACCAAGGTATCATCCTATATCGGTCACAATTACAACTGTCATGACCATATAGAGATCATACCCACATATAAAGTCCACCAAGACCACCACCATATAGAGATGATACTCTCTATTTCAGGCTGCCCCGTGACCGTATCGGAGTAGTGGGCAACCTTGAAACAAGGGGGATGAATGGCCGAACCGCTTTCCGCACCTATCCATGAATCGTCTGGATGGAGCCTTCTGTGGATATGGCCTTAATACTTCATATATATCAGTACCAGGTTGTGCCTATAGTGGAACTGGTGAGTCTCAACTATTAGAATATATTAGTCACTCATGAGGTTAGAGCATTGGGCATTGACCGAACGAGTGGCCCGGTGGAGCGGTGGCGGTAGGAGACCAGATCACTACTACCATCCTACGAGGCATTCGACTGTCTTGCTCACAGCGAAGCGAATAGTCAAGGTGCACGGGGTCTTACCGTCTAGCCGTGGGGAGCTCGGCATCTGAACCGAGAGTTCATTTTCACCGGATTCCATTTCGGAGACAGCTGGGCAGTCGTGACACCATTCGTGCAGGTCGCTACTTATGCGACAAGGCATTTCGCTACCTTCGGACAGTTAGGGTTACTGCCGCCGTTTACCACTAGGTCGATACGGCTGGGCGCCCTCCGCTCGGTACCCAACTGCATCGGCCTTGCAGCACCGGGCAGGTGTCAGACTCTATACGTAGGTCGACCTCTTAGCAGAGTCCTGTGTTTTTAATAAACAGTCGCTACCTTGCTCCCCACCTGTTGGATGCATGGACCGGAGGTGATCCAATGAGATAGGTCTATCCTCAGTACTCTACTCTAATAGAATAGTTACACAACTGGTGGTTCAAGCGCTTGCCGAGTTCCTTCAAAATGGGTTGCTCACGCGCCAAATAGTATACTCTACTGGTGCACCTGTGTCGGTTGTTGGTACGGTCATCTGTTTTCCGGCTTGATTCGACTCGTCCACTCGCAGTTGTTTCCAGTTTATGCTTGCCATAGCCCAACCACTTCCACCATCAACACTGACGGAACGGTTGGAGTGGATTTGGCCTAGTCCCGCTACCTCTACTACCTATATGATACCGATTGCCCCCAACAAGTATCACAGGACTATTAGATAGAGTAGCTGAAACTGCCCCCCGCCTTCGGCACTGCCATATGGAAGGTGGCAGCACTATTAGAAGAGTCAGGTACTCTGTCTATATAGTGTCCACTCCCCCTATAGTCGTGAGGTGGTGTCAGTGAATGAGCCATGAAACCGATGACCAGTCGCCCGGTACTTCAACCTTATGGTGGTGATTCTCACCTTTCGGTGCCCATTGCGCAACTCAACCCCCAGCTACTATATGTATATGTATATGTATATGTATATGTATATGTATATGTATATGTATATGTATATGTATATGTATATGTATATGTATATGTATATGTATATGTATATGTATATGTATATGCGATTCGGATGTGCGATATGCCCAATTCCAGCAATGCTGAACAGCTCAGGTACTCTTCTAATAGTGAACTACCGAAGAGTACCTGATCCATCCAGGCACCCAACCATTTCATGGGGAATCATCAGTACTATTCTAATAGTCTATCAACACTATTAGAATAGTACTGATGACCTCCACCCTGTGCCATTGCGGCACATGGTCAGTACTCTTCTAATAGTGAACTACCATGGAAGGGTCAGGACTTGATTGGTATTTAGCATATAAAGTCCACATATAAAGTCCACCACCAACCGGTACTTCAACCTTATGGTCATGTTCATCGGCGTTTCACTGTCAGTCAAATAGACCTCTCACTCTCGAGTACCCCCATCGGCAAAAGGAGAGCTAAGGGACCGATTCACTCAACACTTCCGACCACCCGTTGAAACCCTGATCTACTGCTAGCGCTCCCCGTGGAAACAGGATTGAAATAGTATACTCATGTCAGCATTCTCTCTTCTGAGCAAACCCCAGGCGTAGTAGCCAAGGCCCTACCATATATCAACAGAACGTCCCGCTACTGACAGCACCATCGTTGTCGTATCCTGGAATACATTCAGTATCTGACTATCTAGATGATACGGAGGGAGGACCATGATGGAATCGTCTCGTCGCTTCGGTGCACCACTTATAGACCCGTGACATTGTCGGTTCGAACTCGCCCTTGACCAGTGAGCTATGACGCTTTCGATCATCCGTATGGCTGCTTCCAAGCCGACCGCCTGAACCAGCTCCGATACCCCCACTTCCTTGCGCACTAAGATAGTTGCTTGGGGACCTTAGCTGACGATCTGGGCTCTTTCCCTCTCGACAGTGGATCTTGGCACCGCACCGTCTGTCTTGTACCACTGATACCAGGCCAGTATTCGAATAGAGTACCCATGGAGTCGAACACCTCCTAGCATCACATATCCATTGCCAATGCCAACGCACCAGCACCCTCTACCTCGGGCCATTTCGATTGTAGGTACGCACTACTGAAATAGCTTTCGCGGAAAACCAGCTATCCCCGATCTCGGTTGGCCTATCACCCCTAGCCACCAGTCGTCCCAGTATTTTGCCACATACTTGGGCTCGGTCCGCCACTGCCAACTAGCAAGTGACCACCTGCCTATGGCTAGCTCGATCGGTTTCGGGTCCAAAGGCAGCACGTCCCAATGGATAGTAGCGCCATTACCTAGTAGCTCTAGCCGCATTGCCCATTGACTCGCTGACCCATCATGCAAAAGGTACGCCGTTTGGAATCGAGTGAGTGACCAACCACTCCAATTGAGCCAGACCATAAGGTTGAAGTACCGGCCGCTGCTATGCTACTCGCTTCTCCGACTGTCCGAACAGCATCGGAATTGGGGTTCTATTTCACTCCCTTCGGAATGTGGTGGGTGCTCTTTCAAATGCCCCTCACGGTACTCGTTGGGCTATCGGTGTCATGGACGAATCCGGTACGTCAACCATTGCAGAGGGTGGTTCCCCGTGTTGCTGCAGGTTGTCGCGGACAATACAGAATTCGAACACGCCGCGTACTACTTATTGAGGCTCCACTCTCAATGGTCAGGACGAATGTCAGGGCTTTCACCTTCGTGGGCAGATCATTCCAAACCGTTCAAACCGCACTCGAATCGTCACCCCTCAGTACTCTACTCTAATAGTCGTCAGTACTCTACTCTAATAGGGGGGGACAGTCGTATTCCTTCCGAGCACAGTCGCTGCAATTCCAGTAGCCCGGTACTGAACCCTTATGGTCTTGCTATTTGAGCTGCCAAATGCCGGACCCGTAGGCCGATAGGTGCCCACGGACTGGTGGATGCCTACCAGCCGCATGAGCCCACTCACCCCATGGTGCTCGCTCGCCGCTACTGCCATGTTCTCGGTTGATTGAGTGGATGGAGCTAGTCAGATGTTTCCGTTCGCTCCGATCTGTGCCCCCATTTCCATCGCCAACGACTCCCGCACCCATTCGATTGACCCTTGGACGTCCCGTTTCATGGTAGCTGGATCAACCCATCACCTCCATCCCAATCCATCCTACCCAGTCACCGCTAGCTGTGCTTGGCTTCCGCCCCCCACTATAGGTGGATGATGTGGTGGTTGGACGTTTCGCTCCGAGCTTGCTCACCCACGCCAGCAGTGCATGCCCCATTCCCCATTCCGTCTTCCTGATGACCTCATGGAACTCGTTTGGTTTGAGTCCTATGTTGAACCATCCACTCGTATGCCGGCCAATGACCCATTTGCAGGTGTACTTCATCTATAAGGGTAAAGAGTCAAGAGGACTTGATTGGTATTTAGCATATAAAGTCCACATATAAAGTCCACCACCCCACCAACTGCCGTAGGCGTAGAAGGTCCCCCATCGCCCCCGATGTCCCGACCGGTGAAGGAAATCCAGGTTCTGCTACTGAATATATAATATAAGGGTTTAGAACCTTCACCTAAGAGGTGTCAGATCTTTTAGAACCTTTGGACCTGGCTTCCTCCCGTACCCCCGGGTGCCCCACCTTCAGTACTCTACTCTATATAGATATAGTGCGGGAGCACCTAGACTTTCATTCAGTGGTACGGGCCGGTAGGCGCCCTCCAGTACTCACTCTATATAGTCCAGCGATCCGACCTCGAACCATCGGGTTCATCCATCCACGAGTAGTACCACTTCCGAAGACAGCTCACGACCACCTGCCCCTTTCCCGCGTTCATGGCACCTCCGACTAGCGACTGCCGAATGGCTTGCTGTCGAAATACCATGACCTGCTCTCTATATATAATATATATATACAATAAAAGAGGATTATTTATATGTGGACTTTATATGCTAAATACCAATCAAGTCCTCTTTATATGCTAGAATACGGTACGGACCGCTTTTCCAGCCTTCCTGACCCCCTATAAAGGGTCAGATCTTTGAACCTGACCCTTTAGAACCCTTAGATATCAGTAGCAGATACTGATATATAAGGGTTTAGAACCTTACCGCCAAGCGGTTGTTTCGACTGGTGGAACCGGAGCACAAACCCTTGGGGGGCCGAAGGGGGGGGGTGAGAACGGGAACCGTATTGCACTCCGCTAGGCCCACTATCACCCGTACCTATGCCCCCTTCACCGAATAAATAGGGAAGTAGGGGCGGGGATGGCCAGCTGTGGATCACGAGTCGAAGGGGCTCCTTCGGTGACACCTCACTGGAAGTGTATACTAGGGGGTCCAACCGGAACGCCTCGAGCCAATGGTGGACTAGTGCGCGGTTTGCCACCACCATAGTGAGATGAATAGATGTGGGGGAAGCGACCGAGCCGGAGTACTGGCGCGCAACGGGCATGGACGATACACGGCGAACACTCAAGGCGTTCAACCGCTCAGCAGGATGAGTTCGATTCAATACTCTTCTAATAGTGAGGCAAACCATTGGAATGTCTGGTACTGATATATATTGATCGTTGACCCCCCTTTCTATATAGTCTATAAGGGGCCTACTACCTATAATATACCGAGCTCGAAAGGTCCAGCAGTTGCTCTTTGCCACCCTCGTATCCCCTTCCTGGATATCTTGGCCGCGCGCTCCATCCGTGCACCTCGAACTCCACCAGCCGATGAGCCCCCACCGAACATCCATCCGTTCCATCACCACCCAGGAATTGATGGATGATGGCAAGGGGTGACCGTTGTTCTGCCAGTGCGATCATTGGTGTTTGACCTGCGTGAGAGGTTCCGAGCGCATCGGTCATACGCCCTCAAAGAAGGCATTCCACCCCCCAGCTCGTGGCGGAGGTCCCGTAGAGATGAAACGCAACCCCATTTCAACGCCTTTCAGCTCATGGTTCGCCGAATTCGGTATAATATAGGTAGTGTGTCAACTCAGGTATTCTTATAATATAAGGCTCAAACCCCCCAATTCCCCATCTCTCAATGACTCAGTACTCTACCCTATATAGTGATAGGCCAGCAGCTATCCATGTTTCCGATTCCAATTGATCCACCACTACCAATGCTCAACCTCAACTCCAAACAACAACCACCCAGGTACCTCTTCCTTTTCGCTCCATCTCTCTATGACAACTATAGCCAGGAAGGGTGACTCGCTGACGCTACCGTATGAATTGCCTCTGCTGGAATGGGAACGCCAACGACTATGTTGTACTTGAACCTTCTCTGTCACCACCATCTCTCCTTTGTCCGGGAAGGTCGTTTCGCAAGGCGTAGTAGTGGGGCAACGTAGGCATATCAACTGGCAGCCATCGAATAGTGTTGAGTTGGGGTATTGGTGCTCGGGAATTCTGGGAAGTGCATCACCCAACCATCCATCGTCAACAGTGTCCTTCGGGCCGAACCTCATTTCCGTACCATCCATACTACTTGTTGAGCAATAGATGCCATATAGATAGCCAACTCGAAGATCGAATACGAGGTGCAACTTGCTACGATTTGGAAGACCAGCTCGGGAGGTGTCACTGTAGCGGCTGGGATAAGCGGCAAGACCAAGCCAAAACGACGAAGGCGACCCAATGCTGTCAGTTCCCATAGGAACGTAGGTGCACCAGCAGCCCGAGTGCGGGAATCGATAGCGAATACGATGGGCCATGAAACACGGATGGAAATGCCTGGGACTACCTGGGAGCTGACCGAACGAAGGAACGAAAATCGAACGGCCAAGTGCAGATGGTCTGATAGGCTAGGTAGCATCATGCATTGGAGCGAGTGAGTGGTGAAGTGGTTGGCCCACACGGAAGGAACATGCCAACAAGACGGCACGAGCGGGGTTGGAGTTAGGAACTGGAACACCATCAAGCGACCAACACTCAAATGGAGTAAGCGACGGGATCTCGCCCTACACCCAGAGAAGCAAAGCGGAACCACGAAGCACCACATTTGATGCACCAATAGAGGAAATACGAAGTAGACCATAGCGCAGGGAGACGTTTCAACAGCAGTTGGGAGACCATCAGTTGATTTTGAAAGAACAAAAGAGGAGAATGCCGTACGACTATATACCGGTTTGGCTATTGGAGATATGAACTCTTCCCGGTGCCAGTAACGCGTCAACCATGTCCAAACAAGACAGCCCCAGCTCCGAACTGAACGTATTCGCACTTCAACCATCCAATCTTTTGAACGGTACTGACCTGGTCTGTGGGAGCCAAGGGTATCATCCAGACGATATAGTCGTTGGACACTGGGACCCTGCAATAGCTATTGGTGGAAACGAGCGTACTCGTGTGTCTGGATGGAAAAAACGACTAGGACCTCAGTTCAACCATTGGGATACGGCGGTGGGGTTGGAAGGATGGGTGTTTTTGGTTGTTCCGGTGTCACCATTCCCACACAGCAGCGGACTATTAGAAGAGTACTGAGCTCTCATATCATAGTAGGGTGTCAAGCTCCCGGTCGACTACTGGGAACGAGCCAAACACAGACGCTAGGTCTTTCAAACTACCGAGCAACTCGAACCATCCCAACTGCCCAACCTTCGATCACGCGACTGCTAGCGCCAATGCCAAGATACGAGCTCCGGTGGTTTGTGAATGGCCAACCCCGCTACTCAATTGATTCTGTAGGTGCACTATATAGAAATAGAAGAGTACTGATGGTCCCAGGTACTCTTCATATATAGTCACAGGTAGCTTCACCAATGGGATCAGACCTACCTTCAGTACACTGATATCGAGCAGAACACGCACTACAAACAAGACACAAGGGTTCGTTCACTCTTTCAAAACCCCCACTAAGAATAAGAACAGTAGTGGGTGGTGACCTTCAAATGACTATATAGAAGAGTACCTGTGCCTTTTGAGACCTTCTTTGTCAACATCCACTTTCTTCGCTTATATTGAGACTTGGTCTTCAAACCTTGCTTTCTTTGAAGCGTGCATTGGTCACATAGATGACTTCGTGAAGCTTGAAGAGTGCTCATCTCTTCGCTCTCCTCCTTCTGCTCATGCGAATATCCCGTTCTTGGTTCTGAAAGATATGTATGTCTCCTGCCCCTGTGATGTGAGCCTCTCTCATCTGGTTGAAGCTCTTTCATCGTGGGATATGGTTCATCCTCAGGCGCGTGAGCGGTCGATCTAAGTCATTTTCATAATAGGTCATCTCCATCTTCCAGCCCTACCAAAGGTGCTGCTGACTCCGGGCATATGAGTTCTAGGTGAATCAATCGGCACTATATAGAGTAGAGTACTTGGATGGCGGCGGATGTTTCAAAGGACACTATTAGAAGAGTACTGACGGAGGTTTCAAAGCAGCAGAGCATCGGCACCAGACTCTTTCCAAACCTCTCGGCAATATATATCAGTACCAGCCCCCATACTGTTCTTCGACCCTTTGTTCATCCGCTTGCCCCTTCTTCTCGGACATAGATAGACTATATAGTCTATCTATATAGTCTATCTATATCCGATATGTCCGACTGACTTCTTCTTCTTCCATGAAAGGTCCTTGGGCTAGTCAGGTTCTCTACTACCTATATTATACCGACTGTCTCTTTGCTTTCTCTGGCTTCCTATAGCGGTCAGAATTTCTTCTTTCGTTCAGTCTAGTTCGGTATCATATAGGTAGTAGAGTCTTTTGGTCTCCAATGGGATATGAATCAGTACTCTTCTACGGTACTCTTATATATAGTGATAGAGATGATACCAAGTCCCGCTCCCGGTTAGACTCTCTTGAGTGTTCTAGGGGTCTGAGCTCGAACCTCTTTTCTATGCGCCTGTCCGATCGGTAAGGCCTCGACTGCAAATCAATCCCTTTCTTTCTCTCAAGAATTCGTCACCCTTGACTCTTCTCTTTCTCAGTACTCTACTCTAATAGTCTAGCTTATTCATTCAATTCAAGGATCCATGTATCTCCAATCGGGATACAATAGAGCCAAGCGGATAGGAAAAACCTAGGATCGGAATAGATAGAATAGACAGAGAGACGGCGTCGTCGCCTACTACCTATATTATACCGATAAATGAAAGGCCTCTGCTGCCTTGCCAAAATACAATCACGCTGCTCGACCGGTTAGCAGAATGCTTCCACTGATAGGGATAAGGAACTTGAGGACGAAGAGAGAGTCTTTCTTGCCGGAAAAGGGGAAGAGCTCCCATAGTTGCATAAGCAGGATAGATAGTCTATCTCGGTTCCGACACTGTACTAGCAGACTAGCAGCGGGGATGTGACCTTGTCCATCTTCTTGGACTCAAAAAGTGATGGCAAGACTATATTCGAAATAGATAGAATAGAAGATCCAACAGATAGTATGATGATAAAGGAAGCCACCCTTAAGACCTTCTGATCTTAGTTGAGGTTCTTCGAAAGACATAGAAGATTGAAGGATATAGCCGCTTGACAGAAAAGCAGGGCTTAAGTGAGATGTTAGTCTTAGTCAAGTGTAGAAAAATCCTCCACATCGGTTTAGGAAGAAAGGGAGGTCTTGGTCCTGACCCTTTAGAACCCTTAGATATCAGTAGCAGATACTGATATATTCAGTAGCACCGAATACCGAATAGGGTTCAGTAGCCGAGTTCTAAACCCTTATAGATGAAGTAGCAGCCCTTTAGGGAGGGGAAAGGTTTTTATTCCAGCTGACTTTGGATTCGAGTCTGAAAGGTCTGCAGCGCCTGATCCAACTTAGAGGAATGGGTCGAATCGGGAAGTGGACTCCCCTTTTTGAGAGACAAGAACAGCAAAGGGTGGGGAAAGAAAGATGAAGAGGCAATTGCTTGAGGTTCTGGAATCCGCTTTGATCGGATCAGGACTATATAGACAGAGTACCTGTCATTTCACGCTCTCCGAAACGGATAGCGAAAGCCATTAGTCAACTCTAAGAGCCAGGCGGAACCAAGCAAGGAAGCCAGAAAGGAAAGGGGGCAATGACCGCCGCTGTTGACGCTGCAGGAGCTTCCAACTAGCAAGGAAAGGCAGGATTTTGTCTGAAATAGACTCTCCGACAGGTTCTGAACGATCAAACTTTAAGAAAGTTGGTGTTTTTGGCTTCAAATCGATCTTTTAGCAATCCACTGCATCTTTGGCAGAGGTCACCAGGTCAACCAGCTGGAGTTTCTGTCCATTCAAAGTCAAATCACCACCTCGCTGCTATTAGAGTGATAAAAACGAAGGTGCCCTCATTTTCTATTCCAGTAGGGCTGCTTGAAGTCTGTTATTCTGCTTTTTCGGACCTAGGATAGCGAGTTTGATGAAACTATTGGGAGGGAGCTCAAGGGGTCAAACGAAAGAAGTTGATAAAGGAAAATGGCAATTGACTCGATATTCGTTCCATCTTCTAGGGCTGACTTGGGATTGAATCCAAAACCAAAGGAATTGGAGGAATCGAAGCAAAGCGCGAAATCCCAAAAAGGGAAAAACATTGCCAAAGTCAACTCCAGTTGGAAAGCCAGGATTAGAAGCAGTTCCAACACCAGCTTTGGGTCAACAAGACAAGCCAAGACCCGGTTGTTGTCTCAGATTCATTCTGCAGATGACTCGAATCCTTTTGAAAAACAGGCGTTTGTGGCTGAATAGGCGAGAGCTACCTTCTGACATTCCACGGGCTTGCTTTCAGGCTACGATCTTGTATAACCGATTTGATGAATCAAAGAAGTTGCCCAGAGGTTGGTGAGACCTCGCACAAGAGAAATGCCTTATATAAATCAGAAGCGGGGGTGAACTATATAGGGTCAAGTACCGTAGATCTGACCCTTTCTAAAGGGTGAGGAGGTGTCTGATTCTTATATATTTATATATATATTACAAGTCGGATCATGCAGACTCTAGAGATAGAGTCTGGTTCATCTGATTAGTATGAATCTCAGAGCTAGGAAAGACAGTCTAGCCATATCGAGAAGCCCCATCGGAGGATAGAACTAGAGTACAGATCGGGATAGCCGGGCTTGAGGCATAAGTCAATCTACGGGGAGTTCTCATTACAGGGGAGGTGATACCTAGATAGAGAAGAGGAAGAGGACTCACTCCATTTATCTTTATGTCTGGCCCCAGCTTTCAGAATGATTTGGGATCATTCACAGGGGACTTGTTAATAGAGAGTTCCTTTGGTTCGTGGTTTGATTGACCCTTGAGCACGAACTCGGTTCAGAGGAAGACAAGAAAGCCAAAGGTTCCCGGTATAGAGGCAGTGGGGCTCTTCGAGCCGGAGTGCCCGAGTAGCTGGGGAGCAAACTCCTAGGCTAACAGCTATCCTATCATTTGGCGAGATCAAGGACTTGCTCATAAAATGAAATCAAATCCTGACCCTTTAGAAAGGGTCAGATCTTTGAACCTCACCCTATTCGGGTCAGATCTTTGAACCTGACCCTTTATGAAGGGTCAGATCTATGAGAACCTGACCCTTTCTAAAGGGTCAGATCTAAAAGAACCTCGGACATCAATTCCGGTAAGAAAGAGCTAGATTCGAGAGCAGCTGATTCTGATTCAATTGCTGCGAAAAGAGCTCCGATATTACTTTACCTATTATATTATCTAAGGGTAGGCAACGGTCCACTATTAGAATAGTACCTGTTTAAAACACTACTATATACTCTTTCCTATAACCTTCCTGTAACCAAACCTACTACTTGAACTAGTACCATTTCTAGTACCAGCACGGGGAAAACCTGTACCTTAAACTAGTTCCTATTATCTGTGTCTACTCTAATATCCCGTTACTGTACGGGAGCGGAAGCGAGACAGGTACTCTTCTAATAGTAATAGTGGGGCAGGGTTCGCCAATTCTCCGGTCGAAATGCAAAGACTTACTTGACTACACCCACTGCCCTCAGTCTCTAAGCTATGCTATGAGAATCTATTCCCACCACCACCCTAGGTTTGCAATCTGTGTAGTATAGGGCGGTGGGCGGGGAGGGATGTATGTGGAGGTCGGAACGGTAGGGAGGGCTGGACAGAGGGGCTGGTAGAGCAGCAAGGGTCCGAAGGAGGAAAGGAGAAAACGTGATCAAAGGCCTCAAAATGCGCTGCGAACGCCTAAAGGCATTCAACGCGCTTTTCTCTGCCCTCGCTTCAAAGAAGCCGTTGCGCCCCTTTGATTTCGCTCTACCTGACCCACCCCTGACTATACAAGCCTCCGTTAGGTCTCATCCTGAATATTGTGAAATGGCGAGCTTAGTGTAGTAAAGGCACTAAAGAGAAAGACGAGGAGAACTACCTTGTTTATTCCACAAGATAGGGTACTTTCTGCTTACCTCTCGTTTTGAGCTCGATCTTTGTCTTGTTATAGAATATTTGGACGACCTATAAGCATACGGCGCACCCTCCTTTACCTAGCTTCCACCAATAAAGAAAGAAGGATGAACCAGCCCCTCTGTCCCTTGGTCCGACGGGGTCAACAAATGCGCTAATAAAACGACTTGATGAGGTGGGTCACGGTCAGCACGAGCTGAGTGGGAACAAACGCAACGGGTGTCCGGACAGGTGACATCGCAGCGGAAACTGTAACGAATGATCAACCCTGGTCCATTCCTGGGATACATGTATCTGACTATCTAGGTTGGAGGACCTCTTATAATATATACCTTGTCTGACCAGACCTTGGAGGACCTGGCGCTCCAGGCTACTATATATTATAAGTCGGTATAATCTAGATAGTAGAGATTGAAAACTTGGGTTTAGGGGAAGCAGAATGC